AAGACATTACGAGCCCTTGTGGAAAAAAAATGATTTGTTGAGATGGAAATAAAGATATCAAATTTTTACCAAGATAACTGGAAGTTCCAACCAATAAGAAGCCTGATGAACCTAAAAAAAGGATAATGGCCCAGGAAAAATTACTTATTTTTCGAGACCCCCTTATAAGTTCTATCCATATATGTTCTGATCGCCAACTCATACTTGATCTGATTTCATTTTATTGGAATTGAGAGCATAGCCCAATGAATTTGACTTTACTGTATTTTGTTTCCGAAATAACTCTCATCAACTAGCACTATTTTGATGTGAACCCTTAGGAAAAATTCATAAAATGGGTTAGATGGAAAAATGCCTCTTCACTTTATGGCCCCACTAAGGTAAGGATATCGGCATACATATTAATACATAGACCTTCCATTTCCGACATCCGCCAATCCTTATTCTAGTTGAAAATAGCTAAAAGAAATTGACCCATATAGCATTTTCTGTATGTATAAGAACTCTTTGATTTATGTATGTTCTATTTCTATTAAGCGGAAACCCCATGTTATACCATACTAAATTATACCATACTCAAATAAATAGATATTTATTTTATCTAAGTTCAAAAAAAAAAGATAATGAGATTTAGTCCTATCAGAGATCTAAACAATCTTGTTTTTTTGAACATAAAGAAATAAAGAAGCCATTGCCATGGCCGGAAATACCAGGCCCACTAAAGGCACAAAAATAGAGGGAAAGTTGAAAGTTATCATAGAATGAATACCTCGATTTAATTTACTATTTGTACCTGTTATTATTATATTGTTTCTATTGTTATAAAGATATCTTGTAATAATTTTCATTATAAAATGAAAATTCCTTATTAATACGATTCTAATTACTATTTTTGTAATTATGAAACTTTCATTTTCATATAGATCGAAGTATATATCTAAATGAGTATATATAATAAGTGCAAGGAATGTAGAACTAACTAAATGGACTTATTCATCTTTCGACACGAAAAATATGTATGAAAATTTAGTTGATTATTATTTTTTGTTTGTTCTTGTCTTCTAATTTAATAAAGAAAAGGTTTTTTACAAATTACTTAAAGATTTCTAGACTTCTTAGTAAAAATTCAAATATAGAAAAATACACAATTATCTATTTTCTATATTTGAATTTATTATTTTATTAGATAATACATACGTAAGAAGAACTTCGCCTAATTTCACAAAAGCAAGAATTCATTCTTTTATAGAGGCTTGCTGATTCGTAATCATGAATATTAGTAAAAAAATAAAAATTATATGCAACTGGTGATTATTTCTAGAATTTGATCTTATAGATCTTAAGTCACCCCCCAAAAAATTGTTCTTCTTTTTTTGATTCCGATAAGCTAAATACGTGTTTACTAAAAAAAAACAAATTAAACGGAATAGTCTTTTAATTTTGATTAAAAGGAAAAAAGGCGTGGAGTTGAAATAACTCACTCAGAACGCTTTTTAAAAGATTACGTGGTACAATTAGATCGAATAAGCCCTTCTGGAATAAATATTCAGCCGCTTGTGACCCTTCGGGTACTGTTTTATTCAATGTTTGTTCAATTACTCTTTTACCCGCAAATGCAATGTAGGCATTGGGTTCGGCAATAATGATATCCCCCAACATACCAAAACTAGCTGTCACCCCACCCGTAGTCGGAGATGTAAGAATTGGTACATAAAATAGTTTTTTATTTGATTGATAATCGTATAAAGCAGAAGATATTTTAGCCATTTGCATCAAGCTCAAACTTCCTTCTTGCATACGTGCACCCCCAGAAGCACACACTATAACAAGAGGTATAAATTTTTTGGTAGCATACTCGACCAAACGGGTAATTTTCTCTCCGACTACAGATCCCATACTACCTCCCATAAACTGAAAATCCATAACCCCAATTGCGACGGGGATACCATTTAGTTGGCCTATACCTGTTTGAACAGCCTCAGTTAACCCTGTCTTTCTTTGATAAGAATCAATACGATCTTTATATGGCTCCTCCTCCGAATGAAATTCAATGGGATCCAGAGATACCATGTCTTCATCCATAGGATCCCAAGTGCCTGGATCAATCAAAAGTTCGATTCTCTCTGAACTACTCATTTTCAAATAATATCCACATTGTTCACAAATATTCATTTTTGACTTCAAAATTTTCTTATAATTTAATCCATAACACTTTTCGCATTGAACCCACAAATGCCTGTATTTTTGAGTTACATCGAGATTATTATAACTTTCTCTTATAGTTAAATCACCCGTATTCCTTATACTGGAACTCTCGCTTTCACTACTATTTCGATTTTCACCATAAATGTAACTATCACTATAATTGTCACTACTACTTACAATGTAAGCATCAATGCGTAGTTGAGAATCAAGATAACTGTCAATACAACTATTTATATGATTAGTCCAACTATATTGAGTATCATATATGTAACGATCATAGTAAGGATCATCACTA